AAGCCAAGTTTGTCGCGGAGTCAAACCGCGATAGGAGTAATTAGCAGTCCTCTTTAGTTCAACCAAGCTTGGTAATTAAGAAGGGTTTCACTTCTTTCTCTAGAATCACAATCTAGTGCTTTAATTAAGCTATATTTACAAAGAAGGAGACCTCAAATTAGTTGAGGCTTCATGATGATTAAAATTATAGGTAAGACGTGAAGAGATAAGAGAAGGTGTTCGCGGGTGTGGGTTGAGGTGATGGTAACTAAATAGTTAGGGATAATGCCCCGTTGGGTCGATAAAAATATATAAAGAGTGTAACACACTGTGAGTAGGGCGCCAAATCCGGTTATAATAATTGTTCAAGGGGATCAATTAAATAGGGAAACTACGATCATGATTTCCCCCGTCAGGTTTGCGGTAGGGGGGAGGGCTATATTTATAAGACTAATAATTAGTCATCATGAAGCTATTAAAGGAAGGAGCGTTTGAAGGCCTCGGGCGAAGACTAACGTTCGACTGTGGGTTCGTTCATAATTTATATTAGCAAGACAGAAAAGACCGGAAGAGGTGATTCCGTGGGCAATTATGAGGATTATAGCGCCTGTGAAGCTTCATGGGGTTTGGATTATGATAGAGGCAATGACTAGGCCCATGTGGGCGACAGAGGAATAAGCAATTAAAGATTTTAAATCGGTTTGACGTAGACAAATTGAGCTCGTTATAATTACTCCTCATAAAGATAAAATAATTAATGGGAGTGTGAAAGTTTTTAAGGTTGGGTCAAGGTAGAAGTAGATTCGTATGATGCCGTAGCCCCCAAGTTTTAGCAGAACGGCAGCTAGGATTATGGAGCCTGCGATAGGGGCCTCTACATGGGCTTTTGGAAGTCATAGGTGGACCCCATAGAGTGGTATTTTTACTATAAATGCTATTAAGCTGGCGACCCAAAGAAGTTTAGGGGTCCATGATATTTCAGGCAGGTCTTGAATAAGATGAATTGAGGGGGTTGACAATGAGCCAGATTGTGTATGTAAGAGTAAAAGTGCTACCAAGAGAGGCATGGAAGTGGCCAAGGTGTAGAACAAGAAATATTGTCCTGCGTTTAGTCGTTCTGCTTGTGCACCTCAGCGGGTGATAATAAATAGGGTTGGGATTAAGGTTGTTTCAAATATGATGAAGAACAAAATTATTTCTGTCGCAGAAAAAGCTAGAATTAAGGAAAATTGCAAAAAGATTAGCATTGAAGCATATGACCGTTGACGGGTCATTGGTTCTTGTATCAGGTGTTTTTGACTTGCAAGTAAAACTAATGGGAGTAGCCAAGTAGTGAGAATTAAAAAGGGGGCTGAGAGTTCGTCTACCAGAATTAGGTCATTAATATAAGAATATGACTCTGACGAGTTTTGTAGAAGAGTTAAGCTTGTTATTGCAATTATAGTAGCGCCTAGGGTTGTGGTCGCCCATAGTCAACCCGGGGGTAGAAGTCATGGGGTGAGAATTAGAAGAACTGAAGGGACCAGGATTTTTAACATTGAAGTAGGTTTAAGTTGTGGAGTTTGTCATTGCCGTGAGCTCGTGTTGTGGCGATCATGAGTGATAAGCCTGTTGCGGCTTCGCAAGCAGAGAAAGCGAGAATTAAGATGGGGAGAAGAGAGTAGGTTGGTAGATAGAGGGATAGTGATCAAAGAGAGGAGGCTAAGTAGAGTGAGAGTATCATGCCCTCTAGACATAATAGGGCTGATAATAAATGGGTTCGGTGGAACGTTAGGCCTATTAAACCTAAAAAAAAGGCGGAGCTGAAGCTGAAGTGGATTAATGACATAAGGCGGTTCCGGGGTTTAACTGGAGTTTACTGAGTCGAAATCAGCCATCTTGATTAGATTAACTGCCTTATTCTGCCCATTCTAAACCCCCTTGAAATCACTCATAAATCAGACCTAGTGTGAGCATGATGATAATGATAGTTGTTAAAATAAATGTAATTATGGGGGTAGGTTGGTGGATTGCCCACGGCGTAGGGAGTAATAATGCGATTTCGAGATCAAAAAGTAAGAAAAGAATAGCAATCAGAAAAAATCGTATAGAAAAAGGCAGGCGAGCTGACCCTAATGGGTCAAAGCCGCACTCATAGGGGGAAAGTTTTTCTGAGTTGGGGTATAGAGTAGGGAGTCAGAAACTGAGGAGGGCTATTAATGATACTAAAATTAAGGCCAGAGAAGTAACAGTTATAATCATTACCTTTTCTCAGGGTCAGCTGAGGCCAAGTGATTGGAAGTCACTTATACTATTATACTAAAAAGGTAGGAGCCTCATCAATAGATGGAAATATACAAGAAGAGTCAGACTACGTCGACAAAGTGTCAGTATCAAGCTGCAGCTTCAAATCCAAAATGGTGATTAGAAGTGAAGTGATGTAGAGTTAGACGAAGTAGACATGCGGATAAAAAAAGAGTGCCAATAATAACATGTAGGCCGTGGAACCCCGTAGCTACGAAAAATGTGGAGCCGTATACTCCGTCGGCAATTGTAAATGGGGCTTCATAGTATTCTATTGCTTGAAGCAAAGTAAAGTAAATTCCTAGAATAATGGTTAAAGTTAAGGATTGAATAGCTTCATTGCGATTGCCTTGCATAATGTTGTGATGAGCTCATGTGACGGTAACACCTGAGGCCAATAAAACGGCCGTGTTCAACAGAGGGACTTCAAAGGGGTTAAGAGGGGTGATACCAGTTGGGGGTCAACATTCTCCAATTTCCATCGTGGGGGCGAGACTGGCGTTAAAAAAAGCTCAGAAAAACCCTAAGAAGAAAAATACCTCAGAGGTAATAAACAGAAGCATGCCGTATCGCAGCCCTTTTTGCACTAAGGAGGTGTGGTGACCTTGATATGTAGCTTCTCGGACTACATCTCGTCATCATTGAATTATTGTAAAAATAGTGACAACTAAGCCTAGAGTTAGAACTACTGTTTTTTGGTAGTGGAATCATAAAGCTAGGCCTGATGTTAAGAGTAGAGCGGCGAGGGCGCCTGTTAAGGGCCACGGGCTAGGGTCAACTATATGATATGCATGTGCTTGGTGGGTCATAGAGGTTTTCTTGAAGGTAAAGAGTTAAGAGTAAAACAAAGACGTAGGCCTGAATTATTGCAACAGCAATTTCTAATAGGGTGAGTAAAAATAAAATTAAAGTTATGGCAGCAAAGGCAAGGGGGGCTATAGACAGAAGAGTATAAGCGGCAGTGGCAAATAATTGAATTAAGAGGTGGCCGGCGGTTAAGTTTGCTGTGAGTCGTACCCCTAGGGCTAAGGGTCGAATAAAGAGACTAATAGTTTCGATAATAATTAGAATGGGGATGAGAGGGGTGGGGGTTCCCTCGGGGAGAAGGTGTCCTAGGGCTGTGGAGGGTTGAGTACGCATGCCGAGAAGTACAGTGGCCAGTCAAAATGGTACTGCGAGGGCTATATTTAAAGAAAGTTGAGTTGTAGGGGTGAAGGTGTAAGGCAGAAGGCCTGAGATATTAATAAAAAGTAGGTATGTAATTAGCGAAAGGTATAAGATGGCTCACTTGTGTCCGGTTTGGTTAACAGGTTGAAATAGTTGTTTAACAGCGTTAAATAGTAGCCAAGACTGGGTGGTGCCGAGGCGGCTATTAAGTCAATTATGGGCAGATTTGGGGAGTAGTAAAAGGGGTAACAGTAAAGCGATAATGATCAGAGGAAAGCCGATAAGTGTTTGGGACTCGAATTGATCAAAGAGGGCTAAGTTCATGGTCAGGCTCAGTGCTTAGTATTGGTTTGATCAGTTTGGAAGTTGGATGGGTTGTTTAAGTGAGCGAGCGGGCTAATTTTCAAGGGTAAAATAATTAGAACTGCTAGTCACGACAGAAATATAATATAAAATCAGGGGTCTGGGTTTAGTTGGGGCATTCGCTGAAGGTGATTAGGAGTCACCCGTTAATAGTTTAAAAGGCTATTGCTCGTGCCTGTCTAGCTTTTCAGCGGTATTATGCATTATGAAGTGTTCATGCGTTGAATTTTGGTGTTGTTGTAGCCTCAACAACAATTGGTATAAAGCTGTGATTAGTGCCACAAATCTCGGAACATTGGCCATAAAAGACCCCGGGGTATATTGAAATAAAAGATGTTTGGTTTAATCGCCCTGGGATGGCATCAGTCTTCACGCCAAAAGATGGGATTGCTCACGAGTGCAGGACATCCTCAGCTGTAACTAGAATACGAATTGGGGCTTCTGTTGGGATGATCACTCGGTGGTCTACTTCCAGAAGACGCAGTTGACCAGGAGAAAGAGTTGACGTGGGAAGTATATATGAGTCAAAGCTGACGTCGTTATAATCACTATACTCGTAGCTTCAGTATCACTGATGTCCAATTGCCTTGACTGTTAAATAAGGGTTGCTAATTTCGTCTATTAAGTAAAGAATCCGAAGGGATGGAAGAGCAATGGCTATAAGAATAATAGCGGGTATGATTGTTCACACTATTTCAATTTCTTGTGCATCTATCAGGCTAGTGTTAGTTAGTTTAGTAGTTATTATTAATGTAATGATGTAAAGAACAAGGGTACTGATTAAAAAGACGGCAACTATGGCGTGGTCGTGAAAGTGTAGGAGTTCTTCTATAATAGGCGAATTTGCGTCCTGGAATCCAAATTGAAGCGGTTGTGGCATAGAAGCGTACAGGGGGTCTCACCTGTGACTTTATCTTGACAAGATAAAATAATAGTTTACTAACGCTTCTACCAAGAAGGTGTCAGATGGTATGAGTTTGACTTGAAATTAAATTTAGGGGGTTCGATTCCTTCCTTTCTTGTGGTAAATTGTTGGGCTTGAACAAAAGCAGGTTCTTCAAACGTGTGGTAAGGGGGCGGACATCCGTGCAGTCACTCTAAGTTGGTAGAAGTTAGTTCAGTAGTAAGGACTTCACGTTTAGTTGTAAAGGCTTCTCAGATGATGTAAAGTATAAGAATTACTGCGATTAGTGAAATTAACGAGCCAATTGATGAAAGCGTATTTCATAGAGTAAAGGCGTCTGGATAATCTGAGTAACGCCGGGGCATGCCGGCCAAACCGAGAAAATGTTGAGGGAAGAAGGTGAGATTCACCCCTGTAAATATTACCCCAAAGTGAACTTTGGTTCAAATTTCGTGTAATGTATAGCCGGAAAATAAAGGGAACCAGTGAACAAAGCCCCCTATAATAGCGAATACAGCACCCATAGAAAGTACATAATGGAAGTGGGCTACAACGTAGTAGGTGTCGTGCAGGACAATGTCCAGGGACGAGTTAGCCAGAACAATGCCAGTTAGACCCCCCACAGTGAATAGAAAAATAAACCCCAGAGCTCAGAGTATGGCGGCATCCCATTTAGTAACGCCGCCGTGCATCGTAGCTAACCAACTAAAAACTTTTACGCCTGTGGGGATGGCAATGATTATAGTTGCGGAAGTGAAGTATGCTCGAGTATCAACGTTCAGGTCAACTGTAAACATATGATGGGCTCAAACAATGAAGCCCAGTAAGCCGATTGATATTATAGCTCAGACCATTCCTATATAGCCAAAAGGCTCCTTTTTTCCCGAATAATATGTTACGATGTGGGAGATTATTCCAAATCCGGGGAGAATAAGAATATATACTTCCGGGTGCCCAAAGAATCAAAATAAGTGTTGGTAGAGTACTGGGTCTCCTCCCCCAGCAGGGTCAAAAAATGTGGTGTTTAAGTTCCGATCTGTTAGCAGCATGGTAATACCCGCAGCGAGGACAGGCAGTGACAAAAGAAGAAGTACAGCGGTAATCAGTACAGACCAGATGAAAAGCGGGGTTTGGTATTGATTTGTAGAGAAAGGCTTCATATTAAAAATTGTAGTAATAAAATTAATGGCCCCCAGGATCGAGGAGACACCAGCTAGGTGCAGAGAAAAGATGGTGAGGTCAACGGAGGCCCCAGCGTGGCCCAGATTCCCTGCTAACGGGGGGTAGACGGTTCACCCGGTTCCAGCCCCAGATTCAACTGCTGATGAGGCCAATAATAGTAAAAAAGAAGGGGGGAGTAGTCAAAAGCTTATATTGTTTATTCGGGGGAATGCCATGTCTGGGGCTCCGATCATTAACGGAATTAACCAGTTTCCGAAGCCCCCAATTATAATAGGCATAACCATGAAAAAAATTATGACGAATGCGTGGGCAGTTACCACCACATTATAAATTTGATCACTCCCTAATAGGGCCCCTGGTTGGCTTAATTCTGCTCGAATCAAAAGACTCAGACCTGTTCCAACCATCCCTGCCCAGGCGCCGAAGATTAAGTATAAGGTGCCGATGTCTTTATGGTTAGTGGAGTAAAACCATCGAGTAAGTATCATTGGTAAATTGGCCGAGAGATGAGGCGGTAGGTTGTAGCCCTAAAGACAGAGGTTTTAATCCTTTATTTATCAAGTCCTGTAGTGTAGGCACATCGGATTGCAAACCCGAAAACGCGGTTTATCCCGCCGGGACTTCTCCCGTTGTAGAGACGCGGGAGAAGTAGAATGAAGCTCGCTGGATGGAGTAGTTAGTTGTTAACTAATTGTTTGTGGGATCAAGACCCGCCTTTCTAGAAGGCTTTAGATTAATAAAATCGTCTGGTTTGCATTCAGAAGATGTGGAGTAATGTCCTGCAAGTCTTAGATGTTGATTATAGTTGGAACAATTGGAAGTAGAAGTGAAGTTAAAATTAGTATAGTTGAGACGATGGTCGAATTTAGCGATTTTTTTGGTCGCCATCAAATTGTTGAACTTGGTAGATTGGGGTGGATAGTCAGAGTGAGGGAGTACAATAGACGGACGTAAAAAAATAGGCTAAGTAGGGTTGAAACGGAAATGATAAAGGCGAGAATAAGTAAATTTTGTTTGGTCAATTCTTGTAAAATAAGAAGCTTTGGGAAGAACCCTGACAGTGGTGGAAGACCTCCTAGAGACAGGAGACCAATAGAGATAGATAAAGTAGTAATTGGGGATTTAGTTCAAGATAGAGAGGCTGTAAGAATGTTTGTTGATGAAAGAGTATTGAAGGTTACAAATATTAGGGTGGTTGAGATGATATAAATAAAGAGATTTAATAGTGTGAGAAGTGGGGAGATAGTTGATATGGTTACTATTCAGCCAAGATGGGCAATAGAGGAGTAGGCTATAATCTTTCGGATATGGGTTTGGTTAATTCCGCCTCAACCTCCGATAATAATAGAAAGTGTAGCTAATGCGAGGATAAGGGGCGAAAAAATTTTTTGTGAGAGTATCAAAAGGAGACAGATAGGGGCTAATTTTTGCCATGTTGTGAGGATCAACCCTGTTGACAATGTAGTGCCCTGAAGGACTTCTGGCAGTCAGAAGTGAAATGGGGCTAGGCCTAGTTTAATCGATAAGGCAATAGTAATTAGTGTGATAGATAGTGGGTGGGAGGTACTTATAATGTCTCATTCTCCAGTGACTCAGGCGTTGTTGATGCTGGAGAATAGAATGAGGGCTGCTGCAGCAGCCTGAGTTAAAAAATATTTAGAGGCGGCTTCAATGGCGCGGGGGTGGTGAGAGGAGGCTAGAAGGGGAATCAAGGCTATGGTGTTAATTTCTAAGCCCATTCAGGCTAAAAGCCAGTGGTGGCTAGATATTGTAATAACTGTGCCCAGCCCAATAGTCGATATAAATACAGATCAGGCAAGGGGTTGCATAAGAGAGGGAGGGGTTTTAACCTTCATTTTTGGGGTATGGGCCCAAAGGCTTTTTTAGCTGACCTTACTAAAGAAGTATCGAGACTTAATTTAAGTGAATGTTGGTCTTGGGGGCCAATTGTGGAGGATAGAGTCCTTCAGTTTCGAATCAAAATGACCCGGTTTCACAGGTGACGTCTCGGTGTAAGCGAGGGGCTTTAATTAAGCTACATCTTGGAGGTTATAATGGAAGGGTATTAGCCTTCGTTTCTGGGTCATGAGCCCAGTAGCTTAATTAGCTTACCTTATAGAGAATAGTACGCGGGCAGTGCGGGGGGTTTTGAGCCTCCAGGAATAGGTTCAAGTCCTATTTCTCTAAGATTTGAGGAGGTTTGATTTCCTATATATCACCCCATCAAGGTGAGCCTTAACTTTCGGGCACAAATCCTACAATTGTGGGGCCAGGCCAAATGTGGTGAGTGGAGTAGAGATATGCAGTAAAGTAAAAGCTAGGGTGAGAGGTAAGAAGCTCTTTCAAATCAGGTGTATGAGCTGATCATAGCGAAAACGGGGGTATGATGCGCGAATTCATAGGAATAGCGAGGTTAATAAGGCAGCTTTTAGTATCATGGACGTAGTAAACAGCCCGGGGATAAGGATAAATGAAGAGTTAAGAAATATGATGACTGATAAAGTGTTTATTATTATAATATTAGTGTACTCAGCCAAAAAAAATAAGGCGAAAGGGCCGGCAGCATATTCGACATTAAAACCTGAGACGAGTTCTGATTCGCCTTCTGTGAGATCAAAAGGGGCCCGATTTGTCTCTGCTAGTGTTGAAACATATCATATTAAGGCTAGAGGTCATCCGGGGATAGTTAACCACATATAGAGCTGGGTGATGTTGAAATTATATAGTGTGAATCCGCCAACAAAAATTACTGCAGAGAGCAGGATTAGTCCTAGTGTCACTTCGTATGAGATGGTCTGAGCTACTGCGCGAATGGCCCCAATCAGGGCGTATTTAGAATTTGAAGCTCAGCCGGAGCCTAAGATAGAGTAAACGGCCAGACTAGAAATAGTTAAGATGAATAAAGCCCCTAGGTTAAGATCTGCTAAGGAAAATGGCATCGGCAGGGGTATCCAGATGATTAGTGCTAGTGTGAGGGCTATAATAGGGGCTAGTAAGAAAAGTATTTGAGAAGAGGATGAAGGGCGGACGGGTTCTTTAATAAATAATTTTATTCCGTCTGCAATGGGTTGAAGAAGGCCTATTGGTCCAACAATATTAGGACCTTTTCGAAGTTGTATGTAGCCTAGCATTTTGCGTTCTAAAAGTGTGAGAAATGCGACTGCTAAGAGGATTGGGATAATAAATAAAATCGGGTTTACTAGGAAGTAAAGAAGGTGTATAGATAAATGCATAGTTAACGGAAGGAGTTGAACCCTCGGTAAAAAGATCTTAGAGCTTTTGCAGTTACCTGACTCTGCCACATTAACGCCATTGTCGGGGGGGGGGGTAGGAGGCTAATTTTATTTTAGATGGGTTCAATAATAATGGGCTAGAGCTTAATGGTTCAGAGGCTCTACTTCTTCGGTCCTTTCGTACTAGAAAAAGTTCAGTCATAGATAGAAACCGACCTGGATTTCTCCGGTCTGAACTCAGATCACGTAGGGCTTTAATCGTTGAACAAACGAACCTTTAGTAGCGGCTGCACCACTTGGGTGCCCTGATCCAACATCGAGGTCGTAAGCCCACTTGTCGATAAGGACTCTAAAAGTGGATTGCGCTGTTATCCCTGGGGTAACTTGGTTCGTTGATCAAAAATTGGGTCAATTAAATTAATTTGTTATTACTTAGGGCGGTAGCCCTTGGAGTAGAATTTCGTGGAGGATGTTTTTTCTTCCACAGCCGCCCCAGCTAAAAATCTAGGTCAAGTCTACGGAAGTGTGTCCTCAGGAGGTTGGGTGTAGTAGTTGATTCTTGATTTGAAGCTCCACAGGGTCTTCTCGTCTTATGATGTCATCCCCGCTTCTGCACGGGGGGATCAGTTTCACTGATTGGGGGAGGGAGACAGATTAGTCCTCGTGATGCCATTCATACTAGTCTTTATTTAAAAGACAAGTGATTACGCTACCTTTGCACGGTCAGAGTACCGCGGCCGTTTAACGAGCAGTCACTGGGCAGGCGTTACCTTTTATAAGGTTCAAAAGGCGATGTTTTTGGTAAACAGGCGGGACTAGTGTTTGCCGAGTTCCTTCCTGGCCTTGTAATCTTTCTTTCATGTGCTTGTGTTAGGTTAACAGGGCTATTAGTAGGATTTTCTGGTGGAGTTGTTACTTTGGGTTCATACTGGGTAACTGTCAGTGACGTATTCGACCTGACTTAAAGGTGCATGTAAGAGAAAATTTCTGTGTTACTAGTTCTAACATAATTACTTCTATATTATTATAGAAAAGCCCAGTAGGGGTGTTGGGTTCTGAATAAATAATTGAATTGGGTTGAGGGAGGATGAAGCTTAGACGCTTTTTAAAAGGTGGCTGCTTTTAGGCCAACTTGGTCGTTTTATTAAAAAATTAGTCATTATCCTAAGGTTGAGGTTGTGCCCTTTCTCAATCAGGCTGTACCCTAATTGAGTATATCTTAAGAATTTGGCTTGCTTAGGTGTGCTTAACGGTTCTTAAGGGGGAACTAAAATTCTTTTCCTGGGCAACCAGCTATCACTAAGTTCGATAGGCGTGTCACCACTACTCGGGGGTCGTCCCACTCTTTTGCCACAGAGACGGGTTAACTCTAAAAGTTGCCCCGGAGTAGCTCACTTAGTTTCGGGGGTGCGAACTAGGTATCAACTTGCTCGGTGTGTCTAGTTAGATCATGATGCAAAAGGTACAAGGTTAAATCTCTGCTTTTTTTTGTTTTAATTATTCATTTTTATTTCACCCTTCCCTTGCGGTACTATTGGTATTGCTCTGACTTCTTTTTCTGTCGCACATACTAAAGATAATAAAATGTTTTGTTAACTATATAAATAACGGTAGGTTGGTTTGCGTGTTCAGGCTATGGGGTCAACATCAAAGTGGGCTAAATTAATAGACTTGACTAATTATGATAATTTCACTTTGTTCCAAGCGCACCTTCCGGTACGCTTACCGTGTTACGACTTACCTCTTCTTGAGTTCTGCTTGTTCTTTATTTAGGGTTCGGTATTTTAGGTTGAAGAGGGTGACGGGCGGTATGTACGCGCTCTAGGACAACTTTAAAAGAATTTGCTGGTTTCTTTTTACTGCTAAATCCGCCTTCTGATCAGGTTTCATAAGTGATCTTTCGTGTATTCTAGACTAGAAAATGTAGCCCATTTCTTCCCACTTCATTAGCTACACCTTGACCTGACGTGTTGGCAATTAGCCATGAAACTCACTTTTTATCCCTCACGGGGTGGGTTGGCGACGGCGGTATATAGGCGGATTTGGCAATAAGTGGTAAGGTGGATCGGGGATCATCGATTATAGAACAGGCTCCTCTAGGTGTATGTAGAGCACCGCCAAGTCTCTTGGGTTTTAAGCTATGCTCGTAGTTCCCTGGCGGAGTGGAGTGTAATTAGTCAAAGTTTAAGACCAGGCATAGTGGAGTATCTAATTCCAGTTTGTGCCCTGGTTGTCGTGAATTCAGGTTTAAATAAAGTTACTTTCGTCATTGAGCTTCCCTGGTAATGTTGACATATGACTGCTAGATTATGGTTTTACTTTAGTGTACAAGCCCCTAATCACGCTTTACGCCGAAATCTATCAACTTTGGTCTTCCGTGTAACCGCGGTGGCTGGCACGAAATTAACCGACTATTTCAACTATAACTAAGTCTTGCTTGCGCAAATATTTAATATTAATCACTGCTGAGTACCCGTGGGGGTGTGGCTTAGCTGAGTGTCTTGGGCGTGAAGCCTGATACCCGCTCCTTTTACCTAGAAGATAAACAAGGGTAATTTCACCGGGGCGAAGAGTCTTGCATGTGTAAGTTTAGTTTAAGATGATAGAAAGGCCGAGACCAGGCCCTTGTGTCATCGGGGAGGGTTTGGTCCCATTTTAGCGGCTTCAGTGCTACGCTTTCATTAAGCTACTATGACAGCAGTTATAAATGATAAATTACTAGTTTCGTAGGGAGATAGGCCTTATAGTGCTGTATTTACATATGCATTTTTTATATCTATATACTACTATTAGTTTCGTAGGGAGATAGGCCTTATAGTGCTGTATTTACATATGCATTTTTTATATCTATATACTACTATTAGTTTCGTAGGGAGATAGGCCTTATAGTGCTGTATTTACATATGCATTTTTTATATCTATATACTACTATTAGTTTCGTAGGGAGATAGGCCTTATAGTGCTGTATTTACATATGTATTTTTTTATATCTATATACTACTATTAGTTTCGTATGGAGATAGGCCTTATAGTGCTGTATTTACATATGTATTTTTTTATATCTATATACTACTATTAGTTTCGTTGGGAGATAGGCCTTATAGTGCTGTATTTACATATGTATTTTTTTATATCTATATACTACTATTAGTTTCGTATGGAGATAGGCCTTATAGTGCTGTATTTACATATGTATTTTTTTGTATCTATATACTACTATTAGTTTCGTATGGAGATAGGCCTTATAGTGCTGTATTTACATATGTATTTTTTTATATCTATATACTACTATTAGTTTCGTATGGAGATAGGCCTTATAGTGCTGTATTGATATACTACTGGCTTCTTGATGAGCGGGTGTGTGGTGGTAATTACAAAAACTAGGTGTTGGGTGCAGTAAAATGAAGGTTTGCGCAAAAAGCCCTGTAATGAGTTTTTAGTCCTTCTTGTTTTCGGGGGTTTACAAGAAATAAAGGGCTATCTCGCGAGTTATGGGGGGTAGGGGGGTTTACGCAAAAAAAAAAGTTAAAGCTAGGGGAAAATAAGATAAGTGGTTAAATATGAAAATTGGTTATGTCTAATAAGCATTCACGGCATGCTGTATCATTAGTATTATGCCCGTCCTGAAGCTTAATGATATGTCCACCCCCCTATAAGAGTGATATTAAGCACTGGAGATGTCAGGTGCCTCTCCCCAAAAAAAGAGAAAAGCCTGACATCACAGTTAGGGTAGTCATGGGCCATTTAGACATAAATCCATAAAAAGGAGAGTGGTCTCGTGAAGAACACTGTATGATTGGAATGCAGTTAAGGGACTTGAGATTCAGTACCAACAGTTGTCTTCTGAATCGGGCTGAAGGGTCAACTTGTGGCTGATCCACCGGAAGGTAAGATCATCTGAACACCTGAACACAGTTAGGGTTATCATGGGCCATTTAGAGACCAAAGCGAGGTCCGTATTTGGACCTTAGTGAAATATAGTAGGGAGATAAACTTGTAAGGGGTGATGTCGATAAGAATGAGTGGTTCCATTATAATAAGGAATTATTATGGATGAATATGATAGTCATGGTTTTTTAGTATAGATAGATATCCATGTTTAATTTATTTTGATGGTTGAAGGTAAGTATTTATTGACTTGCTAAAGGGTATTATGAGTGGATTTTTATTTAGGATAGGTATATTGTTAATAAATTTAGGGGGAGAAGCCATTATGGGTGAAACTTGTAAGTGTTTAAACAAGATTTGTACGTGAACATTTATAGGGGATTAACAAGGAAAAGTGCGTTAATAATAGAAATTTGATAAACAAACTTGTGTGTGTTATAAAGAATTGAGAAATATTAAAGCATTTTTGATCAAGTAACTTAAAATGGTAAGTTAGTTGTATATCGGTATGTTAAGCACTAAACTTTGAGAGATGTCCTATAAAAAAATTAAGAGTGGCTAAGCACTATTGGGGAAAGTACAAGAATGTTGATTATACATAATTAGTACAACGAGCATATCTCTACTAGCACAATAAAAATTAAGAGTGGCTAAGCACTCTTGGGGAAAGTACAAGAATGTTGATTATACATAATTAGTACAACGAGCATATCTCTACTAGCACAATAAAAATTAAGAGTGGCTAAGCACTCTTGGGGAAAGTACAAGAATGTTGATTATACATAATTAGTACAACGAGCATATCTCTACTAGCACAATAAAAATTAAGAGTGGCTAAGCACTCTTGGGGAAAGTACAAGAATGTTGATTATACATAATTAGTACAACGAGCATATCTCTACTAGCACAATAAAAATTAAGAGTGGCTAAGCACTCTTGGGGTATGTATAAGAATGTTGACTATACATAATTAGTACAAAGCGGCTGTCGCAGGAAGAGGTTTATTCTTCACTCTCTAGTTTACAAGACTAGTGCTTTGTTTTAAGCTACGGTGACGGGAAACTAGAGGTCTCACCTCTTTTGAGGCTTAAAGCCTTTGGTTCGGTTAGCCCGAGTTTTAGTGGCTACCAGCTAAGGAGTTCGTTTTCTATTGTGGCCACAATGGGAGAGAAGAGTAGGAATACAAGAAAATAGAATGAGGAGCTAAGTTGACCGATTAAAATAAATGGGTGTTCAACTGGTTGGCCCCCAATTCATGTTAAGATAAGTGTATTGGCGATTAGAACTCAGAAGAAGAGTTGAGAAATGGGGCGGAATATTAAACCCCGTTGATTTGAGGTGTGTAACAGGGGAAGCAGGATTAAGATTATGATTGACAAGATTAGTGCCAGGACTCCGCCTAGTTTATTTGGGATTGAGCGAAGAATAGCGTATGCAAATAGGAAGTACCACTCAGGCTTAATGTGAGGTGGGGTGACTAAGGGGTTGGCCGGAATAAAATTGTCTGGGTCCCCTAGGAGATTGGGTGAGAATAGTGATAGTAGGGTTAAGGTAAAGATTAGGATGATAACCCCGAACAGATCTTTGAAAGAGAAATAAGGATGGAATGAAATTTTGTCAAAGTTAGAGTTTAATCCGGTTGGGTTTGATGATCCTGATTCATGTAGGAAGACAAGATGAACTATTGCTAGGGCAGTGATGATAAACGGCAAAAGAAAGTGGAAGGTAAAGAATCGAGTGAGAGTGGCATTGTCAACTGAAAAGCCGCCTCAGATTCATTGGACCAGTACGTTTCCGATGTACGGGGTAGCAGAGAGAAGATTTGTAATTACTGTTGCGCCCCAAAAGGATATTTGGCCTCAGGGAAGAACGTAACCCACAAAAGCTGTTGCTATTACCAGAAAAAGTAGAATAACGCCGATATTTCAAGTCTCTTTAAATAAGTAGGAGCCGTAGTACATCCCTCGTCCGATGTGAAGATAGATACAAATGAAGAAGAATGAGGCCCCGTTAGCGTGGAGGTTACGAATTAGTCAGCCGTAGTTTATATCACGGTGAATGTGGGCAATAGAGGAAAAAGCCGTGGACGTGTCTGCTGTGTAGTGCATGGCGAGGAAGAGGCCGGTGATGATCTGTGCTACAAGGCAGACCCCAAGTAATGAGCCGAAGTTTCATCAAGAAGAGATATTAGATGGGGATGGGAGGTCAATAAACGAGCCGTTTACAATTTTAATTAATGGATGAGACTTGCGAATGTTGATGGTCATAATTAGTTTTTGTAGTTGAATTACAACAATGGTTTTTCATATCGTAGGTCTTGGTTAGAGTCCGGGCAGAAACTGTGGTTTATTCAGTGTCATTTTCTTTGATTGGTGTGGTATTAGGCTTGATAGCTGTGGCTTCCAACCCTTCACCATATTTTGCTGCCTTGGGGTTAGTGGCAGTTTCGGCTGGGGGGTGTTGAGTGATTGCCAGTGTGGGGGCTTCTTTTTTATCATTAGTGTTATTTTTAGTTTACATTGGGGGAATGATAGTGGTTTTTGCTTATTCTGCGGCTTTAACGGCCGAGCCTTACCCTGAGGCTTGAGGGAGTTGGGTAGTAGGGTGATATGTAGTTGTGTACACATTAGTGCTGGGTTTGTGTTATTGCATGGTGGGAGGGGTTGAAAAAGGTGAAATTGTCATTGGAGGCGGGTGGGGTGTTATTAGTGGGGACTGGGGTGGAGTTTCATTGCTATATTTAAATGGTGGGTGATTATTGCTTGTTAGTGGCTTAATACTGCTAATGACTTTGTTTGTGGTGTTAGAGATGAGTTGGGGGTATAAGGGTGGGGCGTTACGGGCAGTTAGGGGGCCAATGGCCCCCCTAATGAAAAGTGCTGCTAAAATTAAAATGGAGGACAATAAAGTCAAGGTTAAGTATGTCTTGATTTGTCCCTGTTGAATTGTTGAGGTAGAAGAAATAAATGGTATTTGACTTTGAGTAATTCCCTTTGGGCCGGTCTTTTCTAGTCATGATAGATCAATTGACTGAGAAGCGACACTTTGGGCAAATTTTAGATTATTTAGTGGGATGGATCGGTGGATCAGGTGGGGGTAAAAGCCAAGGAGGTTGAAGAATGTATGAGAGCATTGGGCATTATAAGTGTTTAATTTTGTAGTTAAATTAAGAATGTCTATGGCCAGGAGGAGGCCAGAAAGGGTGACTATAATGGCAGCTAATTTAGCTGTGAGGGGTATTGAGAGAATCTGGATTTTGCTGGGCGTTATGTTAAAAAAAATTAGTAGGCCTGCAATTATACTCCCTCAGGCTAATCGTGAAATGGGGTTAATTATTGAGCGGCTACTTTCGTTGATGGCAAGTATGGGTAAAGAACGAGAGGTTTCTATTAAAGCAAAGAAAATGATACGATAGCTGTAGACAGCGGTAAATGAAGTGGCTAGTAGGGTAATGGTTAGAGCTCAGGAGTTAATTATGGATGTATTTAATGCTTCGATGATAGCATCTTTAGAATAAAAACCGGCTAAGAAAGGGGTGCCGGTGAGGGCTAGGCTGCTAATAATTAGACAGGAAGAGGTTATTGGGGTGGCGTTTAAAAGTCCCCCTATTTTGCGGGTATCTTGTTCATCAGCTAGGGAGTGAATGATTGAGCCGGAACACAAGAATAGTATTGCTTTAAAGAATGCATGTGTACAAATGTGGAAAAATGCCAATTGAGGGTAGTTAAGTCCGACAGTGACTATTATTAATCCTAGTTGACTGGATGTGGAGAATGCCACAATTTTTTTAATGTCATTTTGGGTTAATGCGCAAGCGGCAGTAAATAGAGTTGTGGAAGCCCCTAAAATCAGGCACAAGGTTAGTGCAGTTGGGTTAGATGCGATGATGGGTTGGACTCGAATTAATAGAAAAACTCCTGCCACAACCATAGTACTAGAGTGAAGAAGGGCAGATACTGGTGTGGGGCCTTCTATAGCGGCGGGAAGTCAGGGGTGGAGGCCAAATTGCGCGGACTTCCCAGTTGCTGCGAGGATGAAGCCCAGTAAGGGGAGGATGGTTAAATCGCTAATAAAAAGTTGAGATATCTCTCAGGAGTTAAGGTTGGCAGCTATTCAGGCCATGCTGAGGATTAGGCCTAGATCACCAATGCGGTTATAGATAATTGCTTGAAGGGCAGCTGAGTTGGCTTCGGCTCGTGCATATCACCAGCCAATTAATAGAAAAGATATAATTCCTACACCTTCTCAACCGATGAAGAATTGTATAAAATTGTTTGCGGTGACGAGTATAATCATAGAAAGGAGGAAGGTTAAAAGGTATTTAAAGAAGCGATTGATTTGAGGGTCGGAGGATATGTACCAGGTGGCAAATTCTAAGATGGACCACGAAACGAAAAAGGCGACGGGTATAAAAAAGATGGAATATATGTCAAATTTAAAGCTGATATTGATATTAAAATTATGGATGCTCATTCACTGAAGGTTTGTGACAACTGATTCTGTGCCTTGGTCTAAAAAAATGAGTAGGGGGATCAGACTAATATAAAATGCTTGCTTAATAGATAGTTTAATGTGTTGTGGTGAAGGTGTGTGTTGGGTGAGAATGGTACATGTTAGGGGTATAAGCATTATTACAAGGGAAGTTAAGATTAAGGTGTTAAAAATCAAATAAAGGCTCATAGCTTTTATCTGGGGTTGCACCAGGGGTGTTGGCTCCTAAGGCCAATGGATTACCTACTATCCTACAA